ACTGCCTCCATTATGTTGTTGCTAGCAAATACCGCTGTTTTTAGTTTGGGATCTTCCAACTCATTCCCGCAGTAGATCCGGACCGATTTTTTTCTGATCCTTCGAGAAAAAGATTCATTCTCCTCATAAAAAAGAGGAGGTAGAACCAATAAAGATTTCTTTTTCGATTCATCTCTGGAGTTGAATACCTCATTCAAGAATCTTTTTTGATCCAACCCGTAGGAATCAATAGAAAAGGCAAATCCCCTATGATACACCAGATCTGGCTCGGTTATTGATAGAGTGAATAGATCCGCCATTTCTGGGAATCTCTCTTCTGATTCAAAAAAATCGTGGCGTAACGCGTATCCCCCTTTGTTCCGGTCATGGAATAGATGAAAGAAATCAAAAAATGGATTTTTGTTCAAGAATGAAATCTTATTGGAACTGTCCATATCCGGTTCATCCTTCGGAACCATATCACATCCCGGATCTGGTTCCGAAGGATGAATTGAGACGGTATCTTGTAAATACGTAATTATCTTGAATATATCAACCATTTCTTTCTTTTCCGCTCGCCTGGAAGGGACAAAAGAAACATCTTGTTTTTTCTTCAACAATTTAGGATCTCTAGTGGACCTCTCAGTAGGATTCGAACCCAGATGAAGTTCTGACCATCTGTCAGAGAAAAAAGAACGAATTGATCTTGTAGGATTCCCAAGAAATTCTTCGATTTCTTCCGGAAGCAGATGATTATTCATCCGCTTCTCAGGTTCCGTTAATAGCCAGGACATGGAGGAAGATCCAAAAAGGCATTTCGGGAATCGATCTGATTCTATCTCTGTTCGTTCCGTTTGAAGAAAGGAAGGATCCCAAAGAATCGATCTCTCTTTTAGTTGCTGAATCTCTGTTTGATCGATCAATGTGTGATATTCTGAATTCTCATTTCTAACGGAATCGAAATGATCTCTGGATTGATCAGAAGAAGATCCTTTCCATTGGCTAGAATCCGTTACTTGAACGAAAATAGATCTTGTGGAATCATATTGAATATTTGACAATACATTCCATACCTTGCTAAAAAACCGATCCTTGTTTACCAACCACACATTGTCTAACCAAATCCAATTCTCTCTCGAGACGTTCCTCAAAAAATCCGATTCGTGCTGATTCTTCCCCCAACTAACGAAGAGATCTTGGCGGAATTGCCACATATGAAATTGAGCACAATTTTGCAAAGAAATACCCCACTTGTTTCTCGAGAAGAGATGGGAAACATGCTCAATATCATTGGATTGCATAGTTGCCCCAGCTCCTTGTTGTTTGAAGAAACTCTCCCCCTGAATTGGTCTTTTTTCACGAAAAGCAGACATGAGATAACAAATCAAGTCTTTCCCTAAGATTTCGAATAGCTGTCCCGAATTCAAGTTGATTATGTTTCGTTTCTTCCTCGGAGAAAGACGATCAAACAATTCCCAATCATGGTCCTTGCGGATCGGATCATCCGTATAGGATAAAAAAAGAAACTCCAGATATTTGCTATCTTTCTCTTTGAATGAGATCTCAATTCCAGCTACGGTTTCATTAGATATCTGACAACTAGAATCCCTCTTTTTTCCGATCCGGTTCCTCCACCACCGCGAACCCCGGTTAGATTCAGGCATGATACGCTTTTTCTTTCTTGGGAGAACCCAAGTACTCTCTTGCGGATCCATGAAACAACTCTCAGAAATCTTTTTCCTTTTTGGAAGATACAGGAGCGAAACAATCAACCTATTTCTATTGGAAGACCAAAAAGATTCTTCCAATGTCTCCTTTCTGGGTCCAATGGAATTCATAGGTATAGGAAGAAGCCCCATCAAATAGAGATCTTTTCTTTCAACCATCTCTCGATTGTTAATACGAGATATAAGGACCACTACTACAAGCAGTACTACACCTTTGATCGTGAAATATCGATTGCTTGTTGCACCCTGTGAATCACGTGAAAGTAGGATACTCCAAATTCGGGGGTCAAAGAGTTTCATAAAACGTTCTTGGTGGAAAAAAATGTGAGTGAAAGATCCCACTGAATCGAATTTGATCCATGAATCTAAGAAATAGTGAGAATTCTTGATCTCTCTCAATTCGAATATCCAGGATTTGAATTGATGTCGTTTCATTGATTCCTCCTAAAGATTTCATTTCAATTGGAATTTGGTTATTCACGATGTACGATGATCCCTGTTAAGCATCCATGGCTGAATGGTTAAAGCGCCCAACTCATAATTGGCAAATTCGTAGGTTCAATTCCTGCTGGATGCACGCCAATGGGAACATTCAATAAGTCTATTGGAATTGGCTCTGTATCAATGGAATCTCATCATCCATACATAGCGAATTGGTATGGTATATTCATACCATAACATATGAACAGTAAGAACTAGAATTCTTATCGATACTGGAACTCATAGGGAAGAAAATGGATTTATGGATGGAATCAAATATGCAGTATTTACAGAAAAAAGTATTCGGTTATTGG